ATTAAAAAGGATTTAATATTACCAAACATTTTTTTTTATTCCATAGATTTGATTTTGTCTCGCTAATTTTAAAAAAACTATTCGAGAAATAGAATATAGTTGTCGAAATGCTGATTTTCTATATGTAAAAATACATCTATTAACTAACCTATTTTTATTTTGATTTTTTGGTAACTCTGTTAATGTTAAATTAGCATTCCATCGGGTATTTTTTGTTAAATAATAATTTTTACTAAAACTTTTTAAAATTTTATATGTTTTTACAAATTTAACATTTTTTTTTCGATTTTTATAATCTTTACGTGCTAATTTTTTCATTTATAACTTAACAGTTTTCCAAGGAGAAAGAAAAGTAAAATTACGATATTCTTGAGCCATTTCTAAAGGTTCATTTATAATTCTTTTTTGAATTTCATGGTACCTAACTTCAATAAAACCACTTAACGGAAAATCTTTTCGTAGAGGATACCCTTCAAACCCATAATCAGTTAAAATTCGTTTTAAATTAGTATGGTTATTAAAAAAAACACCAAACATATCCCAAATTTCACACTCATACCAACCTGCAGTTAAAAATAATTTATCACATGAATTAACACCAATTAATTCATTAGTAAAAGTTTTAACTCTAATACGACAATTATATCGAATACTTAATAATTCATAAACTAATTTAAATCTATGAAAATGTTGAGGATAATCTACACCACTAATACAAGTTAAAATTTCAAATTGATATAATACATGCTTTTTTAAGATTTTTAATAAATGTGTTAAATAATAAGGTTTAACTACTAAAACGATTTCCTTATTAAAAATTTGAATTTTTTCAACCGGGCATATTTTTAATAAATTTTTTAAATTCTCTGCTATTAATTGTTGACTCATAATAATTTAAAATGTCGTATATGTGTGTATAAGGTTATAAAAATTATTTAAACATCATTAAAAAAATTTTTATAATACTGTAATTGAAAACCACTTTTTTTATTTAATTTATTTAAATTTGATTTTAATAAATTTTTGTTTTGGAAATTATTTAGTACAAACTCAGAATATTTTTGTTTTGAAAAATTATTTTGTTTTGCATAAAAAAAACTTCCATCTGAAAATACTTTTATACATTTAACCAATTTGATTTTCATTTTTTTGTTTTATCTATCTACTTCACCAAATACTATATCTTGAGTACCTATAATAGTTACAACATCCGCGATTAAATGACCTTTTGACATAAAATCTAAAGATTGAAGATGATTAAAACCTGGAGCTTTAATTTTACATCTATAAGGTTTATTAGTATTATTCGAAATTAAAAAAACACCAAACTCACCTTTTGGAGCTTCACTTGCCATAAAAGTTTCATTTGATGGTACAATAGCACCTTGAGTGTATAATTTAAAATGATGAATTAATGATTCCATAGAGTCTTTTAAGTTTTTTCTAGTAGGAGGAGTTAATTTATTATTATTTGTTTTTACAGTACCCGAAGGTATTTTATTTAAACAATCTTCTAAAATTTTTAATGACTCTCTCATTTCATAAATTCGAATTAAATACCGATCATAACAATCACCATTAGTTCCAATAGGAATATTAAAATCTAAATTAGGATACACTTCATAAGGTTGAGTTTTTCTCAAATCCCATTTTACCCCTGAACCTCTTAACATAACACCACTAAAACCCCATTGATAAGCATCACTAGCTGTAACAACACCAACATCAACTAATCGTTGTTTCCAAATCCTATTTTCAGTTAACAAATCTTCAATTTCAATTAATCTTAAATTAAATTGTTGAATAAATAAAAAAATATCATTTAAAAGACCCGCAGGTAAATCTGTATGAACTCCGCCTGGTCTAAAATAAGCAGCATGCATACGAGCTCCTGAAACTCTTTCATAAAATTCCATTAATTTTTCTCTTTCTTCAAAAAACCATAACATAGGAGTCATAGCGCCAACATCCATAGCATGACAACCAACAGCTAATAAATGATTTAAAATTCTAGTAATCTCTGCAAAAATTACTCTAATATATTGAGCCCTTACTGGAATTTTGCAATTAAAAAGTTTTTCGACAGCTAAACAGTAAGTATGTTCTTGAGACATCATAGATACATAATCTAATCTATCAAAATAAGGTAAAGCTTGAACATAATTTTTATATTCAATAAGTTTTTCAGTACCTCTGTGTAAAAGTCCAATATGAGGATCAGCTCTTTCAACTATTTCACCTTTTAACTCTAAAACAAGTCGAAGAACACCATGAGCTGCAGGATGTTGAGGTCCAAAATTTATAGTAAAATTTTTAATTTTTTTTATTAAATTTTTTTTTTTAAATGTCATATTAATAATAATTTTTAATACATAAAAACTATAAAAAATTCCCTTTTTTGTAATAAGTAGTTAAATAGTTTTTACTTTTAATAGTAAAACACTTGAGTTCGAGATGATTTCAGGTTTAACAGTTTTATTAGCAATATTATTTTTTTAGAAAGAGTGGGATTCGAACCCACGGTATAATTTTTTATACAAAGATTTAGCAAACCTTCACTTTAAGCCACTCAGTCATCTTTCTTAAACTTTAAGCCTAAGTAGATTTGAACTACTGTCTTTACGCTTATCAGGCATACGCTCTAACCAACTGAGCTATAGGCTTAATAAATTTAATCTTGACCCAATTCTAATTTGGTCATAACATAATGATGAAATTGTAAAGTAGGAAGTGAAACTATAACAATAGGCATAAAACCGTGATTTACACCACATATTTCACTACACTGACCAAAAAAAACACCAACACGTTTAATAAACAAATTTAATTGATTTAATCTTCCTGGACATGCATCTACTTTTAAACCAAACGAAGGTATAGTCCAACTATGTAAAACATCAGCAGCACTAACTAAAAGACGTAAATGAGTGTTTGTTGGTAGAATTACTCGTTTATTTGTCTCTAATAAACGGAAATATCCTTGTTTATTTTTAGGTAAACCGTCTAAAACCATCATATAACAAACATATTTTAAACTTTGATCTTTTTTTTGACATGAATTAAATTCTGAAATTTCATAACTCCAAAACCATTGATGACCTAATACTTTTAATGATAATTCAGGTTCTGAAATTTCATCCATAGCATAAAGTAATGTAAAAGATGGTGTAGATAATAATAATAAAATTAAAGCGGGAATTGATGTCCAAACAATTTCTAACTCTTTTGCATGAACAAAATTAGATTGAAATTTATTATTTTGTTCTGAAAAATAATAAATAGTAAAAGCTAATAACCAACCAACAAAAAGAACAATAATTGTTATTAAAAACAATAAATGTTTATTAAAAAGTAAAATACCTTCCATAGTAATACTAGCAGGATCATGTAAATAAGTTTGCCAAAATGCAGGGCTGTCACAATAAGTTTTAAAATACATTTAGTTAAAGTTGGATTTGAACCAACAGCCTTTAGGACATGAGCCTAACGAGCAACCATTGCTCTTTTTAACTTTTAACTAACAAAAATATGTTTTTTATCTTTAACGAGATTTGAACTCGTGTTTTCGCCGTGAAAGGGCGATGTCTTAACCCCTAGACTATAAAGACAATTGTTATTTTAAATAAAACAAAAAAGTATCATTAAATTCATCCACCTCAACTAAAGTTTTTTATAGTCTTTAATATTAATATCTTAGTAAAATAAAAGCACGAAATAACTTTTAGATTTTATTTATGTTTTTTATTTCATATTTATATTTCTCGCTTTTTGGTATAAAACAAAAAATTGTTTTACTATTAAAAAATGTAAAAAAACGTTATTTTATTTTAATGATTTTACAAATTTAACTATCTTTTTTACCGTGTATTTTTGAGGTTCTAAAAAAAACCGACACAGCTATTTTTTAAACAACCAATATTTCACCAGAGATTTTAATAAAAACTCGATATTAAAACTTGAATTTAAAAATAAGCCTAACCATCTTTATATAGTAAAACAGATTTATTAAACTTAAAAACTCACTAATAACTATAAATTTAAAATAGATGACAATAAAATGATACCCTATTTTAAATATAAAACATTATATAAATCAAATAAATAATAAATTAAAAATCTACTTCTGATTAAAACTTATTCAAATAGATTGATGTTTTCTCGAAACCATTTCAAAATACTCCGAAATAGTTATAATAACGCCACTATTTTTACTGCCATGGACTTAACACCGTCGAAGACTCTACTATCAAATTCAAATTGTTTATTGTTTGTATTAAACTTAGCAATAGCAGCCAACTCTTGCTGATTTAAGTAATTTAACTTATATTTAAAACTTTAAAGTAATGACTGCTTAGCTGCCTCTGAGGTTTTTAACATAATATCTACTGATTTACTAAACATTTTAGTAAGAATAGTATTTTTAGTTTCCAAGTATACTATGTCTGCTTTTTTATTGTATACAGCTAACTCATCACTAGAATCTTGGTTTAACCATATCCTAACCATACTAGCAAATTCTTTTGTTTGAGAATTTTTGGTTAATTCGGCCATAATATTACTATAGTTTTTCGTGTGAAATTCAACCCATTAGAGAGTACCAAAAGGCTTTGTATATTTTTTGAGCAGGACATAGCATCCAGCGTGTGATTTTAAAAGTCTATATGGTAAATGACTGAGGGTGTGTGTTGTTTTACCAACGTTAGATATAAATATGTTTGTTTTATCATTTTAATTTTTTGTAAATAGGTGTTAAATTTAAGGAAAAAGATTTGCAATTGACTCTCTATATATTGTGCTGTATTTGTTGCTACTTCTGCTGCATCTATATCAGTTAAAATGCCATTATTTATTGAATTATTTTCAATTAGAGTGATATCCAGAGATTTAGACAACTCTTCTTTTACTGGCGTGTTAGTTTCAAATATTTCTTTAACACTGGCAGCTGATTCTGTTCCAACTGACACATCTTTTGTATCTTTATGAGTCTTGATTAAGTCAACTATTTCTTTGCTTGCAGCATCATCCATGTGTTTTCCTGTTACTTTTGTTATTACATTTCCTATCATGTCTATTTCAAAAGAGAAATCGTCTGCTAAAAAACGTAGTTTTTTACACTCTATAAAAAAGGACAAAAGATCCCAACACCCATGATTTTAAACCAGGTAAAAACGATATTAAAGAGAACGACGTTACTTTTTTATACACTTTACGGCCTACATACAAAGTAAATAGACCTCCTCTAAACCAAGTTAGATATTTTAACGTGTTTTTAGGCATGCTGCTTAACTGAGATACGGGCCCTGTTACTACTTTCTCTGTTTTTAGCATTTCCTGTTATTGTAAATTCGCTACACTATTACTTATTTCTTTGAGGTTTTCTGATAAAATCTGTATCTGAACTTTTTGATCCTCAATCAGCTTATGTTGATTGAATATTACTGCACCAGAGAATGTGTTTAATAATATTAATGAAAACTCAACGTATGAAATTGTAAATGTATTTTTATTATTTTTTACTGACATTTTAAATTAGTTAAGTTTCTCTACTATTTCTTTTTAGTTAAAATTTCTATAAATTGACTAAATTATATTTTGAGGGTTCTAAAAATCCCGCAATTGCTGAGTTGGAAAACGTAGATAATATATTAGCTGTTTCAAATACTATTTTAGAACCCCTTCACCTCTGAAAGACTCAAATAATTTACCCGTTATGCCGCGAAAGCCTCCGTACATATTATTATTTACAGATACTAAAGCTTTCTGACTTGCAAATAAGCCTGAACTGTAAATCATTAACGAAATACTATCTACTACACCTGCGTAATGTAGCCTTAACATAAATTTTAAATTGACATAAGTTATTTTTATATAAGAGGAGTATCTATTAGTTATTTTTGCGGTTACTTTTTAAAAAAATGCTGCAAATTGATCGCGGGTGTTTTTGTCAGTGTTAACAGAATACCCCCACTTTTTATAATTTAAAGGTGTAAAAAGAAAAGGTATTAAAGCTCTTATAACCATTTTCTCATTTAACGTAGCTAACTCAGTAATAAATTAAAAACAAATTCTTAACGAAAAGTTAATTTAATACTTGTTTTTACTCAAAATATGAATTCTAATATTCTATAATTCACTTAATATCAAAGAATGTTTAAAAGTAAACTATTTTTTAGTTAAAAAAAATAAAATGACACTAATTTTTAAAAAATTACTATTTAATAACGATAAAAAGAGAGAGAATTTAATTCAATATAAAGAGAATTTTAAATATTTAAAAACAAAACATTCATGGCATTTAGTAGATCCTAGTCCTTGGCCACTAGTAGCTTCATTAGGTGCATTTATGACAACCTCTGGAGGTGTATTATATATGCAAAATTTTTATGGTGGAGGACATTTATGCTTAACTGGTTTTACAATTATTTTATATGTAATGTTTACTTGGTGGAGAGATATTGTAAGAGAAGCAACTTTTGAAGAGCAGCATACTTTTTCAGTTCAAAGAGGTTTACGATTAGGTATGATTTTATTTATTGTTTCTGAAATTATGTTTTTTTTTGCTTTTTTTTGGGCTTTTTTTCATTCTAGTTTATCACCTACTTTTAATTTAGGTGGAGTCTGGCCTCCTGAAGCAATACAAACAATTTCAACCTCAGGAATTCCTCTAACAAATACTTTTATCTTATTGAGTTCAGGAGCAACTGTAACTTGGGCACACCATGCTTTAATTGTACGCGCAAAAAAACAAGCTTTAATTTCATTAATATTAACTCTTATATTAGCTACTTTATTTACAGCTTTACAAGGAATGGAATATGTAGATGCACCATTTAATATCAGTGATAGTGTTTTCGGTTCATGTTTTTATATGGCTACAGGTTTTCATGGTTTTCATGTATTTGTAGGTACATGCTCCTTGTTTGTTTCTTTTTTAAGAATTATTTTTAACCATTTTACAGCAACACATCATTTTGGATTTGAATCTGCTGCTTGGTATTGGCATTTTGTAGATGTTGTATGGTTATTTTTATTTATAACTGTTTATTGGTGGGGTGGTATACACTAACTTAATAAATTAACCTTTTTAAATTAATAATAATTATAGTTTTTTTAATAACTCACTATTAAACTTTTAACTAATAATATTAAAATTTGATAATTCTAATCTCGTTACTTTTGAACATTTTATCATAGTAGAAGACTTAAAACTATATAAATCTTTACCTGAAATATAAAAATCTTCTAACCAAAATTTTAATTTTGTTTTAAAAATTTTGATTTTTGACTTTGAATTAAAATTATTTTTAGATATTACTAAAATTGGCGTAATTTGTTTATTTAGATAAAAAGAAGACTTTGTTAATGTTTTAACGGGGTAATTTTTAAAATTTACAAAATTTTTAAAATTTAATAAATTTATACAATTAAAACTTAAATTTTTAGTTTGTTTTAAACATTGAGTAAAATTAATTGATTTAGTACAAGAAAATAATTTTCTTAAAATATTCCAGTCTTCTTTAACATTTCCAGATATAGGTATAAAATTAACACTTGTTTTATAATGACCGGTTGTCGTTAAATAAGTTCCAGAAGATTCATAAAATGTTTTATTGGGAAGATTAAAATAATTTAATGAGTCGAACTTATTAAAAAATAACTTATTTATATTACCAATTATACCGTAATTATGCTCTATAATCAAATTCAACGATTCCTCAAAATTATTTAAAATTTGCAAAGATTTTAATTCAATAATTTTTTTTAAATTATAATCAATAAAAGGGGTGTTAATAAAATATAAACCCATAGAATTACTAAAATCAGTATTTGAGAATTGTTTAAAAAAATTTAAATTTGTTACACCGACGTCATTAATAGAAGAATTTAAAAGATTAATTTCATTATTAATTAACATATTTTTTGAATATAAACCTTTTAAACAATTTAAAAGATTTATTATTTCAGTAGAATCTTTTCTTTTTAATACTTCTGACCCGTATATAATAATAGGATTAATTGAAGAAGTAAGTTGTTGACAAAAAGCATGGTTGCCTTCTGTAATATCTTTTAAAACTTCTAAATTAGATCCTAAATATTCAACAGGAAAAGTTAATTTTACTAACGAACCAACCAAAACTATTTTAAAATTTCCTTTTAAAAATCGTTGTCTTAATTTTAAATTTAAATTAGTACCTTCAAATCTAGAGTTTACATTAATTAAAAGACATAAATTTGAATTATCAAAATTATTAGTATGAAAATTATTTAAAATAAAATTACTATCAAAATCATTTATATTTGAGTTAAACTCTATTTTTTTTATTTGTATAAATGAATATTTTTGTGATAAAATAGTCAATAAATTTAAAACCTCTAAACTAATATTAGAATTAAATATTATTGTTAAATTTTTAGTAATATATAAATGTCTATTTAAATGATCATTAAAATATAATATATTTATTATTTTACAAAAAAGGGTTTTCCATTTAAAAAATTTTAATTTTTGAATTTTATTTTGAATTAAAAAACCACCTTTAACTATTCGTTCTGGAGAAAACATACCATCAAAAGAAAATCTAGTTTTGTCAGATATCCAATTTGTTTCAAATTGTTCGTAATTAAAATTTGGAAGAATTTTAACAACTTTGTTGTTTTTTAAAAAAACTTGAATATCAGTACCAAATCCATCTGCAAAATCTATACTATTAATACTTTTTAACTCCCAACTTCTTCCTATAAAAGGATATGGTTTTGTTGTTAAAGCACCTACTGGGCATAAATCTACAACATTACCAGATAATTCAGATTTAAATATTTTATTTATATAAGTACCTATTTCACTATGTAAACCTCTTCCAAACATACCTAGACTCCCAATACCTGCAACTTCATCAGCAAATCTAACACATCTCGTACAATGAATACATCTAGTCATTACTGTTTTAACTATAGGACCTATATTTTTATCGATTACGAATCTTTTAAAACTATAGAACCTTTTTTTTGTAATACCAAAAAAAAAAGATTGATCTTGTAAATCACATTCACCACCTTGGTCACAAATTGGGCAATCTAATGGATGGTTTAATAACAAAAACTCTAAAATATTTTCTCGTGCTTTTTTAACTAAAGGACTTTGAGTAAAAATTGAATTGTTATTTAAACAAGACTTAGCACTCATAGCACAAGATACTACTGGTTTTGGTGAGTTTTTTACTTCAATAAGACACATTCGGCAATTACCTGAAATTGATAAATTTTTATGATAACAATAATGTGGAATATTAATACCAATTGATTCACAATATTCAATAAGAGGAGTATTATGTTTCCAAGAATTATTATTAAATTCTATATCGTAATTGAATTTAATATTATTTATGTAAAAATATTTCAGATAAAAATCAATAAAATAAAATTTTGTAAAGAAAATGTAGCTTAATTTGGTTAAAGCGTCGACCTGTCACGTCGAAGATTGCGGGTTCAAGTCCCGTCTTTTTCGAAAGTAATAAAATATTAACTTTTAGTAATTTTTATTTTATCAACTATAACAGTATTTTTTAATTGATAATAAACTGATAAAATTGCTAGTCCAATAGCAGATTCTGTAGCAGCTATAGTTAAAATAAATATAACAAAAATCTGACCTACTATATCGTCTAAATAGCTTGAAAAAATAGCAAAATTTAAATTTACTGATAGAAGCATTAATTCAATTGACATTATTGTTATTAAAATATTTTTTCTGTTTAAAACTAAACCTAAAACTCCTATTAAAAATAATAATATTATAATAGTTAAAATATAATTTACATTAATTATCATAGTTTTTTTATTTATAAATCAATGGGTATACTAGGATTTGAACCTAGAACCTGTGGATTAAAAGTCCAATGCTCTACCATTTGAGCTATATACCCTAAACTCTTTAAATTTTACTTTATTATAAAGCAAAAAGAATTAAGAAAGCCATCATTAAAGAAAATAAAGCAATAGCTTCAGTTAAAGCAAATCCTAAAATTGCTAATTTAAATAATTCATCTTTTAATGAAGGATTTCTCGAAATCCCGATAACTAATGCACCGAATACAGTACCGATACCTACTCCTGCACCTGCTAATCCTATAGTAGCTAAACCAGCTCCAACAAATTTTGCTGCTTGTAATAACATTTTTTAAATAATAAAATTTAATCGGATCGAAAATTTTTTAAAAATATTATCTAAATCACTATATTAATTGTCATTTTAACTATTTCTAAACTATAATTATAGTTTTTATAGGTAATTTTGCTTTTCCTGTTTTAAAAGCTGTTTTAGCATTTTTAAAATTAACACCAGCAATTTCAAATAAAATTTGACCTAATTTTACTTTTGCTGCCCAGTAATCAACATTACCTTTACCTTTACCCATTCTTACCTCTGCAGGCTTTTTAGTAATAGGGATATTAGGAAATACGGTAATCCAAAATTTTCCTTTTCTTTTTATTTTTCTAACTATAGCTTGTCTAGCAGACTCTAATTGTCTTGCTGTTATTTGCCCTGATTGATTAGCTTTTAAGCCTATATTACCAAACTTTAATTCATTAGATGAATATTTAATTTTTAACCTTTTATTTTTTTGTATTTTTTTATATTTAAATTTTTTAGGTTGTAAAAACATTTTTTTATAAAATTAATCTTTTACACAACTCCATGCTGATATACTAAAAGTACCGTTAGGTGTATAAGAGGTTGTGTTTGATTTAATAATTTTTGATTTATAATTTTGTAATGGGACACTGCCTGATTGAATCAATTTATTACGGGCACGCGGTGCTCCATTTAATCGTCCTTTTATAAGTATTTTTAACCCTTTTAAAGCAGAAAAATGAGACTTTTGAAGCAATTCTATACTGTGTTTTAAAAAAATTAAAAATGAATTGTGTTTTTTTATTACGCTAAATTGAAAAGCTATAAACTCAGTTAAGACATGTAAATTTATAACTTTTGATATAACTAAAGTTAAAATATTAATAGTTTCTTTAAAAAATAAATTTTTAATAAACTTTCTAAGTTGAATTAAAATGATTTTAAAATGTTCTAATTTTTCTTTTGTAAATCTAAACGAAATACCTTTATTTAAATTTTGTAAAATTAATTTTATTTTTATTTTTTTCTTAAGAAATAAACTTAAACTTTCTAATAAAACTTCTGAAAAATTATTAATAACTTTTGTAGAATTATTACAAATCGTTTTTTTCAAAAATCCCTTTTTTACAAAAGAAATTAATTTTAACCGATTTTTTGGTTTTAATATATTCTTATAAGTTTTAAATTTATAATTAGGTTTTGATCTTAAGAAAAAATTTTTTGTTTTTAAATTTTTTTGTAAAATTTTAAAAGATTGAACCGTTGTATAATACGAAATAAAAATTTCTAAATTTGAATTTGAATATTTTAAACTAAAATCATTTAAAAGTAACCTATAAATTTTAAAAAATCTTTTGATGAAATTTTGGATTTCTAACGTTTGATAAATATAAAAAGAATTTTCTCTTTTTTTTTTTGCACAATACTGTAATTTCCATAATGAATTTTTTTGCATTTTTCGATAATATAATAATGAAATATTGTAATGTTTATACTATTTTTTTTTTTTAAAAGAAAAAAATTTCCTTGTCATTGTTAATTCGCCAAATTTATGACCTACCATATCTTCTGTTACCAATAATTTTAAAAAATTCTGGCCATTATGAACATAAATTTCATGACCGATAAAACTTGGTAAAATTGTTGACGTTCTATACTTTGAATTGTTTTTATTATTTTTTAACAAATTAGTTTTTTTAATATAAGGTCCTTTCCATTTTGATCGACTCATTTATGTTTAGATTTTGCGGTTTTAATACCTTTAGTAGGTTTTCCCCAAGGTGTAGATAAAAATTTTTTACCAGATGTTTTGCCTTCTCCACCACCATGAGGATGATCAATAGGATTCATAGCAACACCTCTAACTTTCGGTCTTTTGTTTAACCATCTAGAACGTCCCGCTTTTTTTAACTTTTGTAAAAAGAAAAATTGATTAGATACGATACCTATTGTACAAAAACAAGCAGAAGACACTCTTTTTTGTTTACCTGAAGTCAGTTGTATTTTACAAAACTTATTATTAACTTCTATTATAGTCGAAAAGGTGCCGGCTGATCTGCTAATTTGAGCTTTACTCTTTTCTTTCAAAGCAATATTGCTTATTAAAGTTCCTACTGGAACTTTAATAAGTTGTATAGAATGACCAGATTTAATATCTGAAATTAAACCAGATTTTATTATATCACCTACAGCCATATTATTAGTTGCTAATATATAAAAATAGGTTGATTTATAAAAATCAAAGACTGATGCTATATTAGAAGTTCTATTAGGATCATACTCAATACTAGTTACAATACCTATAGAATCTGTATCTCTTTTAAAATCTATTTTTCTATATTTTTTTTTATGACCTCCTCCCTTATTAAACGAAGTTATCTTTCCTGAATTATTTCTACCTGAACTATTTTTCGAACCTTTAATATTATTTGTTTTTAATAATGGTTTTCTTGAATATAAATTATTTAATTTGAGTAATTTATTTTTTAATAACATTTTTTAAAAAACTTAAATGACTTTTTTACCTTAACGTTTTAATACTTAAAAAAACGCACCCTAATAAAACTAATTATATGCTTATATCAAAAACTTTGTTAAATCTTATAAATAAAAATAACAACACTAAAAAACAACAAAATAAAAAAATTTTACTACTACAAAAATTTAAAAAATTAAACTATAAAAAATATCAATTTGAACAAATAAAAAAAAAAAATTATAAATCAGCACAAAAACTGTCACAATTTAATCACTGGATTAAAAATAAACAAATTAAAAAGTTTGAACATCTAATTACAAAACCAAACCAAACACCACCTGTAACATTTATCATTAATATAGATTTTAAACCAACAAATACTAGAATTTATATTTTTAATAGAAAAGGTGAAATAAAAAAAAACTATTCTGCAGGATCTGTAACTTTAATTGGCAAACAAAAAATTAAAAGATATGTTGCTATTATAAATATTTTTAAAAAATTAATAAATGAAACTAAAACGTTACATAAAGCTTCAATTATATTACATCTTAAAAATATAACAAATAATTTTCCTATAAAAAAAATTATTAATATATTAAAAAATCATTTCTTAATCTTATCTATAAAAAATTTTAATTCTAAACAACATAATGGATGCAGACCGAAAAAATTAAAACGTTTAAAATAGATATATATACATTTTAAAAAAGAAGAAATGACTGAGTGGTTTAAAGTGGCAGATTGTAAATCTGTTGGGTTTTCCCTTCGTAGGTTCAAATCCTACTTTCTTCAACAACGAAATATGACGCAGTCAGGTAGCGTGCCTGTTTTGGGAACAGGAAGTCATGTGTTCAAATCGCATTATTTCGATATTTTCTTAATATTAATAAGAAATATTTTAGATAATTTTGTTAATACAACTATAAATTTTTTTATTGTTGATATATAATTTAAATTAACATGAAACAACTGATTATTAAAAAAATAAAATTTATTATTTAATTTAATTAATAATAAATAAAAAAAAGAATTTAAAGTACTTAATTTTTTTAAAGGGTAAATTGAACTAAAATTAGAATTTAAATTAATAAAAAAATTTGTACTATGTATTAAAGTTGATATATTCTTAAAAATAGAATTCTTAAAACAAAAAGATATAATAGAATTACTTAATTTATAATATTTTAAATTTTGTTTTAATAGAGGTTGTTCAATATTTAACCATGATAACGTTTTTAAATTAGTTCCTTGAAAAAAAAACATTAAACGATGATTATAAAAACAATTAATTGTTTTTAGATAATTAAAATTTTTTAATTTTAATTTCATTTTTAATAAATAATATTTTTAAGCTTAGTAGGATTTGAACCTACGGCAAAACCGTTATGAGCGGTACGTTCTACCACTGAACTATAAGCTTTTAATAAACCCAAAATAAGAAAACTTTTTATAAATAATGGCAAATATTAATTTTAGCAAACTTATTATTTTGATTATTGTTCTTTTTTTATTATTCGGAGATTTTTCTAAATTAACAGAAAATTTCAAGAACATTTTTAAAAATTATAAAAATATTTCAAGAAAAAATACCAGGAAAAAAGGGAGTTGAACCCTTGACCTTTGGTTTTGGAAACCACTGCTCTACCAACTGAACTATTTTCCTTAGAAAAATATGATATTAAATTTTTTAATAGAATTAAAAAATAGACTAATCCTTATAATAGGAATGTGGAGTTTATTAATAATTACAAGTTATCTAAATAAAGAAACATTATTATTTCTTTTTACTAAACCGTATCTAAGTTTTTTTTCAAAAAATTCATTATATTTCATCTCAACAAATTTAACTGAACTTTTTATTTCTTATCTAAATATATCTTATTTTATAGCAAATCAAGTAGCTATTATTTATTTTTGTTATCATTTAATTATATTTTTAATTCCAGGATTTTATTATAGAGAATTTATATTAATAAAAAAATATTTTTTAAAACTATTAATTTTATATATATTTTTTATTTTAATATTCAATAAAATTTTTATTCCCTTTATATGTAAATTTTTTTTAAAATTACAAAATATATTAAACGGAAAATTAGTTACTCTTTATTTTGAAGCTAAAATAAATGAATATTTAAATTTTTATGTTTTATTCTATAAACATTGTTTTTTAAGTTATTTAAGTTTTCTGTTTTTAATATTTTTAAATACACAATTTAGTTTTAATAAAACTAAATTAATAATTAAAAATACAAGAAGATATTTCTATATCATTTTTATTGGATGTTCAACTATACTTTCACCACCAGAAATAACTTTTCAAATATTATTAAACTTATCTTTTATTTTCATATATGAATTCGTTATTATAACGAATTTATTAAGAAAATTCTTTAATTTAAAGAGGAAGCCAGTTAAAACTAATCAAAATACCAACAGTAAATAATAAATAACCTAATGATAAAGGTAAAAAACATTTCCAACCAATATCCATTAATTGATCATATCTATATCTAGGCAACGTAGCTCTAGTTACTATAAAAAAAACAACGCCTAATAAAATTTTTAAACTAAACCAAACACTACCAGGGATAATATTTAAAGGAAAAAAATTAAACAAAGGTAACCAACCTCCTAAAAATAAAATAGACACGAAAGCACTCATTAATAACATATTAGCATATTCACCTAGAAAAAATAATGCAAAAGTCATAGCTGAATACTCAACGTTATATCCTGAAACTAATTCAGCTTCAGCTTCAGGTAAATCAAAAGGATGACGATTTGTTTCTGCTAACATAGAAATACAAAATAAAATAAACATAGGAAATAATGGTATAATAAACCAAACATTTTGCTGTGATAACACTATTTGGCTTAAATTAAAAGAACCAACACAAATACATACATTTACAATAATAAAACCGATTGATACTTCATAAGAAATCATTTGAGCTGCAGATCTTAATGCACCTAAAAAGGGGTACTTAGAATTACTTGACCAACCAGCCATAACAATTCCATAAACACTTAATGATGAAACAGCAAATAAATACAACACACCAACATTTAAATCCGCTAAAACAATATTTGAAGAAAAAGGAATAACAGTCCAACCTATTAAACTTAAAATAAATGTTAACATAGGTGCTATCAAAAACAGTAAAATATTTGAATTACTAGGGAAAATTGTTTCTTTTACAAATAACTTTAACCCATCAGCTAACGGTTGTAATAAACCTAAAAAACCAATTACATTAGGGCCTTTTCGTCTATGAATACTTCCCATAATTTTTCTTTCTGCAATTGTAAAATAAGCTACTGAAATTAATAAAGGTACAACAATAGATAAAATTTTTAAAATATTTGAAATTATTAATAGAATCATTTTTTGTTTTTAACAATTTAAGCTAAAATCGGACTTGAACCAATATTCTAAGATTTGCAATCTAATACATTACCAATTATGTTATTTAGCCTAGTTTAATATATTTTATAAAGATAAGGTGGGATTTGAACCCACGGTATTTTTCAAAATACAATAGTTTTCAAAACTAACGCCTTAAACCACTCGACCACTTATCTATAAAAGTATCTTTTTTTCAAAATCTAACTTTATTAATAACAAATTTATATTTTATTTTAGAAACTTTTTATAACAATAAGTTTTTAACCATAAATTTGATGTTAAATCATCATTAATTTTTACAACTAAATTATTAATTTTTTTTAATTTTTTAATTCTAAATTTCTTAATTTCAATAAATTTTGGTATTGTTATGTTTATACTGTAATAATAAAAAATAGCTAATGTTATTAATAGTCCAAAAACTTGAGCGCCTAAAGTAATAATATCAAATTGTGGGATTTTATAAATAATTTAAAATAAATTAGCAAAAGAAGGGATTTGAACCCTCAACTTTAACCTTGGCAAGGTTACACTCTACCAATTGAGTTACATTTGCGTTAATTAAGAACTTTTAATGAATTTAATAAAAATTTTAATTCAACTTTATTTTTTGAATTAGAAACAATCGTAATATTTAATCTTGTTAATTGATTAAAATAAGAATATCTTTTTTCTAACACATCAAAAATTAAAGGATTTTTGATTACAAAAGAAAACATTTTTTTTTTTTTTACAAGAAAAGTTTTTAGTTGAACTTTTTTATTACTTAATAAGACAATTAAATTTGATACAAATAACAACATCGGTTTTTTTCTTAAAACAACCGTGCAACTTACTGGAGAACCTTTTTTTATTTTAAATTGAATGTTTGACTCTTTTGCATAAGTTAAAACACTTTTTTGTGCCGAGATAATCTCTAAAGCTACAAGAGAAGGTAGTAAAATTTTTAAAAAGGATGTTCTACATTCAAAATTTAAATTTATTTTTTGAATTTTTGGAAAACTATTTACTGAAGTGTATTTAAACTTATTTATCAAATCATAATTTATTATTTGTTTTATATATATATTAATGAATTCCATAAAGTACGTTATTTAAACAAATCCTGGAGCTAAACTAGAAAATTTAATAAATTTTTCGACTTTTAAAATTTTTGGAAAAGATCCAGTAATCCTTGTCGAAACAGGTTTACCCTGTTTAGTTATTAAACTAATAGCATTTTCTTGAAATTTAATATTAGACCCGTCTTTGTTTTTAAAACTAGATTTACTTCTAATAATAAGAGCTTTATATACTTCACCTTTTTTTACTTTTGACGTAATTTTTGACTTATTTCTAAGTTTCTGAATGGATACAACTATAATATCTCCTAATTTAGCAAACTTTTTATTAAAACCGCCTAAAACTTTTATGCATTTTGCTGTTTTTGCGCCCGAATTATCCATTACTTTTACAATACTCTGTTGTTGAATCATTTTTATAAATCTGCACTTATAGCTCAATTGGATTGAGCGTCGGATTTCGGTCCCGAAGGTTATAGGTTCAAATCCTATTAAGTGTATAAAAAATTTAAAACCACCTATAATTTGCATATTTTTTTTGAGCAAATGATTGAGAATCTAAATTTTTCTTTTTTAATAAAATAGAACTCTCTTTTTTAAAAATTTTAACAAATTCATTAGATAATTGGTTTTTTGAATTACTAGTTTTACGTAATTTAATTTTATCTATAAGAAATTTAACAGATAAATCAACTCTAAGCTTATTAGTAAGAAAAAACGGAAATTCTTTTGATTTTTTTTTATTTTTTTTTACCGATTTTATGTTAAATACCGGAGCTAAATTAATTATTGAAATTTGAATTAATTTTTTATGATTTTTCTTAATATTTTTTTGTAAAAATTTTAGAGATTTATTAAAAAATATGAAAGATTTAGACTTTTTACCTTTACAAGTTAACTTTGTTTTAAATTTATATAAAAAACTATTCATTTTTTAAAGTTTTTTTGAACCATATTTAGATCTTGAAGTTTTTCGTGTTTTTAATCCCAAAAAATCTAATTTACCTCTAACTAAATGATATTTAATACCTGGTAAATCTTTTACCCTACCTCCTCGCATAATCACTGTAGAATATTCTTGTAGGTTATGACCTTCACCAGGTATATAACTCATAATTGTTTTATCATTCGTTAATTTTAATCTAGCCAATTTTCGCAAAGCAGAATTAGGTTTTTTTGGAGTTCTTATAAAAATTTTTAAACAAACACCTTTTTTTTGAGGGCACTTCTCAAGAGCAGGTGTCTTATTTAATTTTAGTTTTTTTTTTCGTTTTTTTCTACACAATTGATTAAGTGTGACCATAATTAGTTTACCAAAAAAGGGACTTGAACCCCTACTCTTTTAAAAAAGAACTAGAACCTAAACCTAGTATGTCTACCAATTCCATCATTTTGGCTTTATTTTAAATATATACTTGTTATCGGACTTGAACCGATACTCTTTATAAAGAATCAGATTTTAAGTCTGACGTGTCTACCAATTCCACCAAACAAGCTATTTTTAATCATATAATATAATAATATTTAATTTATTTAAGGGAGTATAACTCAATTGGTAGAGTGTATGCTTTGCAAGCATAAAGTTATCGGTTCGATTCCGATTACTTCCAAAAATTTACTTTTCAGGATGGATTTGAACCACCGTCCTAATGGTTAACAGCCATCCGCTCTGCCCCTGAGCTACTGAAAAAATAATAATTCTAGTTATTCTTATAAAAATCTATTAATGTTTTAGAATTTAACCAAAAATGATATTGATTAGATAAATTAGTTTCATTTAAATTTCCACTAAAAAAAATATAAAATATTTTATAATTAACTTGTAAATACTTAGGAGTAATAGGTATCAAACGTGAATTTAATACGTTTGATTCAATTAAATTATGAATATGTTTAGAAACAGAAACTATATCTCCTTCTTTTAAAATAAACGAATTTTTTTTCACAATTTTATTATTTACTGAGACATGACCATGTGAAATTAATTGTCTAGCAGTTCTAAAACTATTTACAAAATGTGATCTACATAAAACACTATCTAACCTACTTTCTAATTTTTTTATTAAAAAATAGTTTACTTTATTACGAGACACTATTTTATTAATTGTTTTTTTTAAATATTTTCGTTTAAGATACCCATATACATATACAAACCGTTGTTTTGCATATAAATTAGATTGAAATTTATTTGAAAAAAAATCTGTAAATTTAGGAATAAAATAATTTAACTGATCTATATATTTAATTTTATAACTATATTGAAAAAATTTTTTACTTCTTAAAACTAAATTTTGCCATTTTTTAGATTTAAATTTAATTAATTTTGATTTATTTTGAACATTTTGTTTTAATTTTAAAATTTTTTTGTATCTTAAAAATGGTCTCGTTGTTTTTTTAATAACCATATTAATTTTTCTTAATTATAAAACATATTAAACTAATTATAAATTGTTTTAATTTTTTATTTTTTATTAAATTAATTTGACTATGATTATTATACTGATCAAAATATTCTATGTTTGATAACATATTAAATATTATTATAGGTCTATTTAATTGTAACAAAATATTTAAAGGAAGTTCATTTACATTAGAATTGAAAAAAATTAACAAATCTGGCTGTATGAAATTTGTACTGTTAATTTTTTTCAATAATAAACTTTTTAAAATAAATTTATGCTTTGTTCGTTTAACATGTTTTTTTAATTTAAAACTTTTAATATTAGGTAAATTAATGAAAAAAATTAATTTATTATTTATGTGATATTCATAAATTAATTTTAAAATTTGACGCAAATTAATTTCTATATTATCAAGTTTTAAATTAAAATCATTATAAAATGAACTTTGCATATAAAGTTTAGATTTTAATATATTAAATTTAAACAAATTATAATTTGTTTTTTTATCAATTTTTTTTAATTTCATAAGAAAAGTAACATTTAATTAAATTTTTTTGCCTTCTTTTAATATTATTTTTTCATTATCATATAAAATACCTTTTCCTTTATAAGGCTCAGGCAATTTAAATGATTTTATTACAGATGCTAGTTGAGTTATATTTGCATAAGATTGGCCTAAAATTAAAATAGTATCTGATTTTATACAAATTATTTTTATGTAATTAGGTATTTTAAAATAAATATTATGACTATAACCTAATTTAAAAACTAAAAATTTTTGATTAATAATTTTTTCAAAAATTACTTTATAACCAATACCAACTAACTTTAATTTTTTAAATAAAATAATTGAAACTTCTAAAAAAGATTGTTTTAATAAAGCTAAAGATGTTTTTCGATAAGCCTTAATTCTTTTTTTTTCGTTATTGGCTTTCGAAAATGAAACAATATTTGTAATTTCAATAGTTTTAAATATTTTATTGATGATTAATTTAGTCTTAAATTCCAAAATTCTTTTACCTAATTTTCCTTCAATAACTAATAAATTATTTTGTTTTTGATATAAAATTTTAATATTATTAGGAATTTTTATTATATAATTTTTAACTTTATTCATTTTTTATTTTATAATAAAAAAAGGTTTGCCTCCTAAATTTAATTTTTTACAAGTCTCTATAGTCATAAAACCTTTACTTGTCGATAGAATCATTAATCCATTCGAAATATTTAATTTCCATAATTGTTTAGTCGAATAATAAAAACTGGAACTGGGTTTAGTTAATACAACTAAAGAACTAATAACAGGAGTTTTCTTTTTATAGTTTAAAAATATTTTTATAAAATTTGAATTTAAATGACATTTAGTATAACCTAAAATAAAACCCTCATCCCATAAAATATTTAAAATTTCAATACAAACTGAATTTTTTTTTTGAAACATTACTTGTTTTCTTGCTAGTTGGTTGTTTTTAATATTAGAAATCATATTCCATAATAAATTATTCATTTTTTAAAAACATTATCTACTTACTTATAAAATGTTTAAAGACAGACTTGAACTGCCGTCCCAAGGATTTTCAGTCCTTTGCTCTACCAACTGAGCTATTTAAACAACATAATTTATAAAAAACGATGTCTTACTTTTTTTTCACCAAAATAACTTATTATTTTTATATATTTTTCAATAACAAATCTTGAAGAATTAGCTTTTAGTAAAAAATAATTATCCGAATCCAATTTTATACATTTAATTTTTATTTTATTCTTTTCATTAATATTAATTCGTATTTTTAAATTAAGATCTTGAAATAAACTAGTATTTATTTTTTTAAGAATAAATAAAATTTTAGGTAGTTGTAATGAATAAAAATAAATATTGTAACTAAAAATTTCTGATTTAAATTGTTCTTGAGCAGTTTTGTTAACGTGAGGAGATTTTAATACTGTAAAAGTTTTTTTTTTTTTCGAAGTATTTTTAAACTTTTTAAAAATTTTTAATTTTAAATTTTTTAAATTGACTAATTTAAAAAAAAAAATAACAAAATCATTTACTGTATCTAAATGTTTTGAACTGATATTTATATTAACAAACATAAAAAATTTAAATAAATTTAATGTAAATTAATACCATCATTTAAATAAATACAAGTTAAAATAGTAAATACGTAAGCTTGAATTAATGCAACAGCTAACTCTAAACCCATTAATATTACTAAAACTAATAAAGGAAAAATATGAGCTAAAGATAACAAATCTTCTAATAATAACATACTCCAAGCAAAACCAACAATTACTTTTAATAAAGTATGCCCTGCCATTAAATTAGCAAAAAGTCGAACCCCTAAACTAATAGGTTTAAAAATATATGAAACAAATTCTATAGGCACTAATAATAAAGCTAAACCAAATGAAGTATTAGCTGGAATAAATAAAGATAACATATGAAATTTATATCGTTTAATACAAATTATATTTACACCTATAAAAACTGATAATGATAAAGTAAAAGTTACAATTAAATGACTAGTTACTGTGAAACTATAAGGAATTAACCCAATTAAATTACTAAATAAAATAAAAGAAAATAAAACTGAAATGAAAGGGAAATATTTTTCACCTTCTTCATTTATATTATCAAATAATAATTGACTTGATGTTTCATAAACTGATTCAATTAAAACTTGCCAAGAGTTAGGAACGAAAAAAAAACTAGTTTCTTTTAATTCATTAGCGTTAGAGCCAGAAAAAAATACAATTGAACTAAAAAACAATAAAACTATTGTATTAATTAATACAAGATTGGTAATTGAAAAATCTAAACTAAACAATTTTATAGAAAATAACGAAATAATTTGAAATTGTTCTAATGGAGTCCATAACATTTAAACTTTTTTATTTTTTTAAATGAATTAATTTTGTTTCTAAAATACCTATAAAAGGTATTAAAATAGTAAAAAATAAGAAATAATAACATGTTGCAATTTGACCTACTAAAATATAAATATCTTTAACAGGTTTTTGACCAACCCAACCTAAAATAAGAAAATCTGCAATAAATAACCAATAAAAAATTTTAAAAATAGGTCGAAAAGTAGTACTTCTTATTTCTGAAGTATTGGTAAAAGGAATTACCAATAATATCAAAATAGCACCCACCATAGCAGCTACTCCACCAAGTTTATCAGGTATAGAACGTAAAACAGCATAAAACGGCAAAAAATACCATTCAGGGACTATATGAGCTGGAGTTTGCATAGGATCAGCCGGTATATAATTATCAGGATGTCCCAAAACATTTGGAAAATAAAACACAAAAAAACCAAAAAAGAATAAAAAACAAGTTAAAGCGAATAAATCTTTTACAAAAAAATAAGGATAAAATGGAATTTTATCAACTCCACTCTCAACACCTAGCGGATTAGTTGAACCATCTTTATGTAATAAAGCTATGTGCAATAAACTCACACCAGCTATTACAAAAGGAATAAAAAAATGTAAACTAAAAAACCTATTTAATGTAGCATTGTTTATAGTAAAACCACCCCATAACCAATCAACGATAGGTTGACCTATTATAGGTACTGCAGTTACTAAACTTGTAATTACTGTAGCCCCCCAAAAACTCATTTGTCCCCAAGGTAAAACATATCCGATAAAAGCGGTCCCCATTAATAACAAAAAAATTATAACACCAGAACACCACAATAACTGTCTAGGATGCATATATGATCCATAATACAAACCTCTAAATATATGTAAATATACAGCAATAAAAAACATAGAAGCCCCATTTGCATGTATATATCGTAATAACCAACCATTATTAACATCTCTCATAATATGTTCAACACTACTAAACGCTAAATCGATGTGGGGTGTATAATGCATAGCTAAAAAAATACCTGATAAAATTTGTATTATTAAACAAACAGCTGAAGTAATTCCAAAACTCCAAGCATAACTTAAATTAATAGGGGTTGGATAATGTATAATATGATTGTCAACAAAAGCTAATAAATAGTTTTTATTCCATCTTAATGTTTTGGAAATAAATGAAGCCATAAAATTAGAATTATTTATAATTTCTGAATTTTGTTTTGAAAATTTGCCAAAAATTTCATTATTAGTAAAACTTTTTAATTTCATAAGCATATTTTTGGATTTGAACCAACTATCATTAAAAAAAATTTATAATTTTTTAATAATACCCCTAATTATAAAAATGCTTAACTGTTAAATTTTTTTTTAGAAGTGTTAGCGTTTGTATGCGTCCTTTGCCCTCTAACTGGTAAACCTTTTAAACGCCGTAATCCTCTATACGATTTTATCAAAATTAATTTCTTAAAAAGAAATAACCGATTTTTTTTTAAATCTTCATTAATTAAATTTTTTGATTTAGTTATAAGCTGTAAAAGTTTAGAAACTTGATCCACTGACAAATCTTTTATTTTAAAATTTATGGCACAACCCATTTGTTTACTTAAAAAAATGGAAGTTGAACTCCCTATACCAAAAATTTTTTTCAACGCAAAAAAAATAGATTTAGTTTTTAATAATTCAGTATCCAATATATAAACCATATTATTTTAATTTAAAAAAACATTAATTCAATAATCATATTTGCACTCATGTGAATTGAATTTAAAAATATTTCTGGATAAATACCCGTAATTAAAGTTCCCAATATCAAAGGTAAAAAAGTAAAAAACTCCCGTTTATTTAAATCTAAATATGTTTTTATATATTGAGTTTTTATATTTCCATAAGCTATTCTATTAAATAACCATAAAGAATAACATCCTCCTAAAACCATACCAGTAGCACTTAAAAAAGTAACTGTTGTATTAACTTTAAATGATCCAGCTAATATCAAAAACTCCCCAACAAAACTACTAGTTCCCGGTAATCCTATATTTGCCATTGTAAAAAATAAAAAAATAATAATATATATAGGCATAATATGAACTAACCCTCCATAATACTTTACCATTCTTGTATGGTGACGTTCATAAACAATACCTATAATTAAAAACAAAGCACTTGCAACAAATCCATGACTTAAACTTTGTAAAATAGCACCTTCTATTCCAATAATATTAAAACTAAAAAGCCCAACCATTACTAAATTCATATGAGCTACTGAAGTATAAGCAATTATCCGTTTAAAATCTGTTTGTCTAATTGCTGTAAAAGAAGTATAAATTATCCCAATAACTGATACAGAATAGACAAAAGGTGCAAAATAAAAACACGCTTGAGGAAATAAAGGAAAAGAAAATCTAATAAAACCATAAGTACCTAATTTTAATAAAATACCTGCTAAAATAACAGATCCTGCCGTAGGAGCTTCAACATGTGCTTCTGGTAACCATAAATGAACAGGTACCATAGGAATTTTAGCAGCAAAAGAAATAAAAAAAGCTAACCACAATAACAATTGTTCATCAGTCGAAAAAGAAAATGTTAATAAAATTTCATAATCAGTAGTACCTACTTGATAATAAATATATAAAATAGTTAATAACATTAAAAGAGATCCTAATAAAGTATATAAAAAAAAAAAATAAGCAGCTCTAATTTTTCTTTCTCGTGAACCCCAAATACCTATAATAAGAAACATCGGTATTAAAACACTTTCAAAAAAAATATAAAATAATAATAAATCTAAAACACTAAAAACAATTATCAAAAAAAATTCCATAATTAAAAAGGATAAAAAAAATTCTTTTAAATTTTTACTTATAGTATTCCAACTAGTTAGAAAACATAACGGAATAAGTAAGGTAGTTAAAATTATAAAAAAAATCGAAATACCATCAATACCTACAACAAAATTTAAATTTAAATTAGGAATCCAAAGAAACTTATTAACAAATTGAAATGAACCTAATGATTTATTGAAAAAAAACCATAAAAATAAAGAAATAATAAAAGTAACGCAAGAAATATTTAAAGCTAAAATTTTTATAAACTTTTGATTTGTTCCAACAGTAGTTATAAATAATGAACCTAATAAAGGTAAAATTATAGTAAATAATAATAAATTTTGAATATCTAACATAACAACTTTAATTTTTAAATAACATTTTATAGGATTCGAACCTATGACCATCAGCTTAGAAGGCTGGTGCTCTAATCCAACTGAGCTAAAAATGCAATTTATCTTAATACATCATTAATAAAGATAATTTATAAGAAAACAAATAAATCAATGTAGGATTCATAAATAATAAAAAAAATAAAAATAAATTTATTACAACAATTATCGATTTTTGTGAAGTTATCGGATAATACAGTTTACCCGTTAAATTTTTTTCAAAATACATAATTTTAATAATTCTTAAATAATAAAATGCAGAAATTACACTGCACAAAATACTAATTAATGCGACAAAATATAAAGAAGATTCAATTGCGGATAAAAAAACTCCAAATTTTACAATAAAACCTATCATAGGAGGAAAACCTGCAATAGATAATAATACAACAGCAAAAGCTAAAGCTAATACTGAATTAGATTTTCTTAATAATAACAAATCCGCTAAATCTTTATTTTGTTTTTGATTATATTTATTTTTTAATCTTGTTAAAAAAAAAATAGACCAAATACATAAACCCGATAACATATAAATCAGTAAATAGCAATAAAGCATTTGTAATCCTTCAAAAGTACCTGTACTAAAAGCTAATAAAGAATAACCCATATGACTAATTGAACTATACGCCAATAAGCTTTTTAGTTTTCTTTGTTCTAATCCAACAAAAGATCCGACTACAACTGATAAAATAGCAATTAATACTAATAAATACCTAAAATTATCTAAAAAATTATAAAAACTATAATAAAAAATTCTTAATAATAAAACAAAAATACCTATTTTAGGAATAACAGCAAAAAAAAAAGTTGAACTTGATGGAGATCCTTCATATACATCTGGAGACCAAATATGAAAAGGAGCTAAAGCTAGTTTAAAAAATAAACTTACTAATATAAAAATCAACCCACATTGCAAAAGTGTAGTGTCAAAAAAAAGGTTCAAATAATTAAAATCTTGATAACTATCTAATTTACTTAACATTAATAACTTATTATGAAAATTTGATACATTCCAAGTAACACCAAAAGTATCACAATTTAATAATTCTAAATTATTTAAAGTATCACCTAATTTAAATATTTTTTCAAATTCCGTTTCATAGCATTCAATAAACATATAAACAAAACCTAAAAACGCTACATCTTTTTTAGTTAAACATCCAACATTTAAAAAATCCCAAAAAATATAATTAGAAAAAACATTATCAATACTGTGTAATAAATCACGATAAATACTTAATTCTTGATTATTAGTAATTAAGGATGAACTACACTCATTATATAAAAAATGAAAATCTTGTTCATTTAAAAAATTAGTATCATATGATACTAATTTTTGAATTATAGCATAAAAAATTAATAATTGATCTTGATTATAATAATATTCTTTTAAAGTTAATAATTTTAGAGAATTACCTGGATAACTAGTAAAATATAAATCTTTAAAACTTTCAAAACTTATAGAACCACTTATACCATAAATTAAAGACGATCCAAATAAAAAAAAACTAGATGAAAATGCACCTAAAATAAAATATTTTAGACCTGATTCTACAGAAAATGTAGAATTTTTCTTAAAAGCTGCCAATACATAAAACGCTAAACTTTGTAATTCAATTGCTAAATAAGCAGTAAGTAAATCATCTGATGAACAAAGTAAAAAAATACCTAAAATTGCAAATAAAATTAATAAAATATACTCAAATTGATTTATTTTTTGTTCTTTTAAATATGAATTAATTATAAACAAACAACAAATTGAGATTATACTTACTAAAATTTTAGATGAAAAACTTAAATAATCATTTATAATAGAAAAATTAAAATTTGATAGTTCTAAATAGTTTAAACTATCATTTGTCAATAAAAAACATGTCATAAATAAAATTAAAACTGATAAATAAATAAATGAATTTTTAATTAAAGGATATTTTTTATTTACAGTTAAAAATATACCGTGCATAAGTAAATAAATTATAGAAATACCTAAAAATAGTTCAGGTAAAATACTTATTTCTTTAAAAGTTAACAAATTTAGTGTCATTTTTAATAAATTTTATACATTTAATCTAACAAAACATTAGTATAATTTCTTGATAATTGTTTAAAAATACTTTGAGTTTTTTCTTGTTTAGTTTTAGTTTTTATAGTTAAAATCACTGCTCCAATAACAGACAATAATAAAATAAATCCAGCAATCAAAAATTGTACAATATAATGAGTATAAAGAATCTGACCTATTACCTCTAAATCTGTTAAAGTATCTATTTTTTCAAACCAATTAGTATAATTATTTAAAAATGTAGTATTAAACTGATAAGGCGATCTTTTAAAGGTTTTAAAAATTACTAAAAACATTTCAATAAAAAAAATTAGCCCTAAAAAACTTCCAAAAGGAAAATATTTAAAAGAATCCTTAGTTAAATTAACAGTTTTTATATCTAACATCATAACAACAAATAAAAATAAAACAGCTATAGCACCAACATATATAATAATAAAAATTAATGCAATAAATTCAATTTCTAATAAAAATAACAAACTAGATGCTGAAATAAAACTTAAAACTAAAAATAAAACAGCATAAATAGAATTTTGCACAATTATAATCATCAAAGAACTTAATAACAACAAAATTGAAAAAAAATAAAATAATAAATTTAATATCACGTTTAACTTTTTTTAATAATATAGAAAAAAATTAATGAAAAAGGGAGTTGAACCCTTGACCTTTGGGGTATGATTCCAACGTTCTACCAACTGAACTATTTCATTTATTCCAGCTACACGTTCCCGTACAGCTACCTTGTTACGACTTCATCCAAATTATTAACTTCTCAATAAATCTAATATTTTATTAACTTTTAACAATTAATAAATATCAAACTGTCAAGCAAAATTAACTTTTTGCATGTGACGGGCGGTGTGTACAAGGCCAAGATACATATTCACCACAACATTCTGATTTGTGATTACTAGTGATTCCACCTTCATATAAACGAGTTTCAGTTTATAATCTGAACTACGAAAAATTTTCAAAGATTAATACAAACTATTAGTTTTAATAACTTATTGTATTTTTCATTGTAGCACGTGTGTAGCCCAACCTATAAAGGCCACAGTGACTTGACTTAATTCTACTTCCTTCAATTTATCATTGCTAGTATTTTTATAATTAATATTTAATATAAATATTTTCATAAATATATAAAAATTAGAGTTACGCTCGTTAAAGGAATTAACCAAACATCTCACGACACGAGCTGACGGCAGACGTGCAACACCTGTAAAAAAAATGCTTTTTATTTAATTATTTTTTAAAAATAATTATTTTCTTTATTCAAAGGTTGGTAAGGTTTTGCGCGGATTATCGCATTAAACCACATGCTCCACCACTTGTTGTAGGCCCCCGTCAATTCCTTTGAGTTCTAATCTTGCGATCGTACTCCTCAGGCGGAGTGTTTATAGCGTTAGCTTAAAAAATCTAAAATTTTTATATTTTAAATTACAACACTCATAATTTACAGTATAGACTACCAGGGTATCTAATCCTGTTTGCTACCTATACTTTCGTCTCTCAATGTCAGTTCATACTAAAAAATTGCTTTCGCTTTTGGTATTCCTTCATATATCTACAGGGTTTATCCTTTCATATGAAATTCTATTTTTCTGTTAGAACTCTAGTAAAACAGTTTTAAATGTTTTTATAAAGTTGAGCTTTATACTTTAACAAATAATTTATTTTACAATCTACAGACTCTTTACGCCCAATTACAACGAATAACGCTTGCCCCTCCCGTATTACCGCGGCTGCTGGCACGAGATTTGCCGGGACTTCTTATTTAACTTATGTCATTATAATAGTTAATTGAAAGAATTTTACGACCAAATTAGCCTTCAAGTATTATCTTAATCATTCATATAGTATTGCTGGATCAAACTTTCGTTCATTGTCCAATATTCCTCACTGCTGGCCAAAATATTAGCCTGGACCTTGTCTCAGTTCCAGTGTGGTTGATCGTTCTCTAAAACCAACTAAAGATCAAAGGCTTGGTAGTCTTTTTACCAACAACCTAATCTTAAACAGATTTATCTTTTAGCAAATTAATAAAAAAGTTATTAAAATTTTATAAATATTTAACATTAACATAAATAACGAATTATTTTTAATTAATTTTATTTAATAAAATTAACAATGTTTTAGTTTAATCTAAAAGGTTAAATTCTATTTATTACTCACCCGTTTGCCACGATAAATTCGTTAAACTCGCATGTGTAAAGCATACTATTAGCGTTCATTCTGAGCCAGGATCAAACTCATTCTCTAATAATTTAAAAATTTTCAATTCAAAATTTTAAATTTATTCAAAATTTTATCTTTTTATAATATAAACATTAAAAAATAAACCATTTTAAAAATAAAAGACATTAGTACTTATTAGCTTAAAATTTTTAAATTCTTGCACAGTAAGCCTATCAAAGTAATTATCTATTACATCTTTAAGAAAAATTATCTTAAGGTTAGTTTCTTGCTTAGATGCATTCAGCAATTATCTATTATAAATGTAGCTATTCGGCTATGCCGTTGGTACAACAACCGATCCACCAGTGATTTACTTTTCCCGGTCCTCTCGTACTAGGGTTTAATCCTTTCAATTTTCTTTCGCCTACGGTAGATAGGGACCAAACTGTCTCACGACGTTCTAAACTCAGATCATGTACCGCTTTTCTTGGCGAACAGCCAAACCCTTGGAATCTTTTTCAACTCCAGGATGCGATAATCCAACATCGAGGTGCCAAGCCACCCCGTCGATAGGGTCTCTAAGGGGTGATTAGCCTGTTATCCCCGGCGTACCTTTTATCCGTTGAGCGGTGATCTTTTCCACACAGAATCACCGGATCACTATAACCGACTTTCGTCCCTGTTTGATTTGTCAATCTTACAGTCAGGCAAGCAATAAACTATTACGCTCTACAGTTAATTAATTTAACTTGAACTTACCTTTGTACGCCTCCGTTACTTTTTAGGAGGCGACCGCCCCAGTCAAACTACCCATTATACACTGTTTTTATTTAATTAGTAATAAAAAATTTTAAGAGTGGTATTTCACTAAAATTTTAATTAATTTACTTGCGTAAAAAATTTTTAACAACTTCCCACATATACTATACATAAAAATATTTATTACAATATATAACTATAGTAAAGGTGCACGGGGTCTTTCCGTCTAGCCGTAGGTACTCCGCATCTTCACGGAGATTTCAATTTCACTAAGATTGCGTTGGAGACAGTAGGACAGTCGTTACGCCATTCATGCAGGACACCAATTAAATGCCAAGGAATTTCGCTACCTTAGGACCGTCAGAGTTACAGCCGCCGTTTACTGAGAGTTATGATTAAAGCCAAAACTTTTTTCATTAATTTTACAGCACTGGGCAGGCGTCAGTCTCTATACATCTTTTTACAAATTTGCAGAGACCTGTGTTTTTATTAAACAGTCGCTGTCCTCGATTTTGTGACAACTTATTTAGGTTTCCCTAAAATAAGTCATTCCTTCTTCCAAAGTTACGGAATCATTTTGCCGAGTTCCTTCAACGCAATTATCTTAAGCGCCTTAATTTACTCAATCTATTGACCTGTGTCGGTTTACAGTACGGTAATATAATTTTAATAAGCTATTTCTTGAAAATACTATTAAACTTTTATAAAATAACCTTTTAATAAAAATAAAATTTATATTTCGTCACTTAAAAAATTATAAAAGAAATTACTTTTTACCCATCAATTAAAACTTTCGTATTTAAATTTTAGGGGCCGATTCATAAACAAAGAGGATTAGCCTTTCTTTGTAAACCTTCAATTTTAGGCGACATTGTTTTACAATGTTTATCGCTACTCATATCAACATTTGCACTTCTGATTTTTCCAATTTATATAACTATAAATCTTCATTAAATTACAGAACGTTCTGCTACCATTAAAATATACTATTAATAAATTTTAATTTATAATTTCGGTGAATAATTTAAGTCCTTTTACATTTTTAAAATAAAAAAACTAAACCAATGAGCTGTTACGCTTTCTTTAAAGGATGGCTGCTTCCAAGCCTACCTATCGGTTGTTAAAATTTTTTTAGTTTTTTTTCACTTAATTATTCTTTAGGACCTTAATTAATAATCTGGGCTGTTTCCCTTTTGACTAAAGACCTTAGCATCTTAAGTCTGTCTGCTTAAATTCTTTTAAATTCTATTCGGAGTTTTACTAAATTCAGTAAAACTTTACGTTCCCATTATTTAATAAGTGCTCTACCTAAAATTAAAGTATTTAAACGCTCTACTAAAATAGATTTCGCAGAAAACCAGCTATCTCTAAGTTTGATTGGCCTTTCACCCCTAACCACAAATTATCTCAGTATTTTTCCACATACACGAGTTCGGTCCTTCAATAAGCGTTACCGCTATAAATTCAACCTATTCATGGTTAGATCACTTAGTTTCGGGTCTTATTTTAGAGACTAAATAGCATTTTAAAACTTAATATCTTTTAGCCTACACTTTGTAGTTTAAGCTCGCCACTAAAATAAACTCGTTGATCCATTATGCAAAAGGTACGTTGTTACTTTTTATAAGCTTCAACAGATTGTCAACATTTAGTTTTAGATTCTTTTCAAACTCACAAGTTCTTTTCACCTTTCCCTCACGGTACTTTTTATTACTCTATCAAATATTAAAATCTTTTAGACTTTGAGGGTGGGACCCCAATATTCAAACAAAACATGACTTGTTTCATTTTACTAAAAAAAATACAAAACGTATTATTATACAGGGCTAAATTATTAATATTTTTCCTTCTTTGGCTATCATTAAATTTTTTACGTTTTTAATATTGTATCTTATAAATGTCTATATTGTTTTCGTTCGCCACTAATCACAATTTCTCGGTTGATTTTTTAATTAGTTACTTAGATGGTTCAATTCACTAAACTTTTAATTTTAAATACTTTAATTTTAAAATTTTTCAATATTTTTTGGTTTTCCAATTGGATATTTAATAACTCTCAGCATATTTTAACACTCGTTATAAAATTTCGTTAATATAACGTCCATTTTTTGAATTTTAATATTTAGGCAGTCTCTAAATGTTTTATTAAATAAAATGACTTTATATTTTTAAAAAAGTAAATATAATTTTAGGGTGAATAACGAGATTTGAACTCGCAACTTTTAAGACCACAACCTAATACTCTACCAATTGAGTTATATTCACCTATTTTCAAAAGTAACTAATTTTATTAATCCCAATCTAATGCACCTATATACCAAATATAGATGAAACCAACACCAAGTTCAATAATAAAATCTATCATAGACCAAAACCCTAGTAAATCTAAATTACTTAAAGAAACACACCAAGGTAATAAAAACATCGTTTCAATATCAAAAATTATAAATAAAATAGCAACTAAATAAAATTTAACATCAAATTTATGTCGAGCATCTTCGTATGGTTCAAACCCGCATTCATAAGAAGATAATTTTTCAGTTTCAGGATTTTGAACAACTAAAAAATATGAAAGACCTATAATAATAAGTGATAATAATATTCCAATTAATAAAAAAATTAAAACAATTATATATTCATTATAAAAAAGTGAAAAATTTATATTTAAAAAAAATGCCTTGTTCGTTTCTAAACATATATTATTTAAAATCATTTTTTGAAAAATATTCAATTTATTTAGAAGAAATGGGTTGTTTCGATATCAAAAATAAACTTGAAAGAAGAAATATACTAAAGACTCTATAATCAGTAAAATCTCCAAAAACATACCAAAACTGCCTTAACCCTAATAATAAACTAGTTCCAACTAAAATTAAAAAAGTATAATGATAAAGAAAACCTGATTGTAAATTATTTAAATAAAAAGCTTTTTTTGAAATAATATTGGATAATCCCATTGGTCCTAAAATTTCAAAAATACCTCTATCAATAGTTTTATAACTTATTTTATAACCAAAATTAAAAAAAAATTGACCAATATATTCATTATAAATTTTATCAAAAAACCATTTTTTATTCAAAAAATTATAAAATTTTTTACCTACAAAAGATACTTTAAAAAAAAATAAAAATCTCGAATTTAATAAATAAGCAAAAAATGCAATGAAGGTACCCACTAAACTTAATATTACAGGTAACAATTTAAATTTAATCGGAATAAACTCAGCATCAATCATATTCATATGTTCTGGCAAAATAAAAATAGAGTTACCCCAAAAATCAGTACCTAAACCAATTATCATATCTTTAGTAAAAAAACCTATAAATATACTTGGGACTGATAAAACAGCTAATGCTATACATATTTGATACGAAGAATCATAAGCACTACAAATAATATTTTTATAACCATTAGGTTTAGATAAAAAAGTTAAATAAACTAGTCTAGTAGAATAAAAAGCTGTACAAAAAGCACCTAACGAACCTAATACATAACTAAAATGTCCTGAATTTGAATATTTACCATAAGCAACTTCTAATATTACATCTTTTGAATAAAAACCTGTTAAAAATGGAAATCCTATTAAAGCTAATGAACCTATAACCATCATTGAATAAGTAAAAGGTACTAAATTTTTTAAACCACCCATTTTTCTCATATCTTGTTCATCACTTACTGCATGTATAACAGAACCAGCACCTAAAAATAATAAAGCTTTAAAAAATGCGTGATTAACTAAATGAAAAACACCAACAGTGTAATTAGAGAGCCCACAAGCAAAAACCATATAACCTAATTGACTACATGTCGAATAAGCAATAACCCTTTTTAAATCATTTTGAACTAATCCAATTGTACCTGCAAAAAAAGCTGTTAATGCACCCAAAATAGTAATATAATTTAACATGATAGGAGTATATTCATATATAGGAGAAGTTCTTGCAATTAAAAAAACACCAGCCGTTACCATCGTAGCAGCATGAATTAAAGCAGATACAGGCGTAGGACCTTCCATAGCATCAGGTAACCACGTATGTAAACCTAATTGAGCAGATTTACCTATAGCACCAACAAACAAAAAAAAGCCAATTAAAGTAATTAAATTAAATTCAAAATTTAAAAAAGAAAAAGTATCTAATGAAAAACTAGGAGTTAATGCAAATACAGTAGCATAATCTACAGCTTTATATTTAATAAAAATAATTAAAATACCCATAACTAAACCAAAATCACCAATTCTATTTAAAATCATAGCTTTTATAGCTGCTTTATTAGCTTGAATACGGGTAAACCAAAAATTTATTAATAAATAAGAACATAAACCTACACCTTCCCAACCAACAAACATTTGTACAAAATTATCAGCAGTTACTAAAATCATCATAAAAAATGTAAATAAAGATAAATAAGACATAAATCTAGGTAAATGAGGATCATGTGACATATATTCAGTTGAATATAAATGAACTAAAGATGAAACAAAACTAACAACACAACACATAATTACAGTTAAACTATCAAATAAAAATCCCCAATCAATATTTAACATTTCAGAATCAATCCACGAAATTAATTTAATATAAGTAGGACAATTTAATATGGCAACTTCATAAAATGAACAAATCGAAAAAAAAAAAGTTAGAATTAAAAAACTAACAGTTAAAATAGAAGAACCTTTAAGTCCTAAATAACGACCATATAATCCAGAGATTAAAGAACTTAACAAAGGAAGAAATACAATTAACAAATACATAATAAAATAATAAAAATCAATTTAAAATTTTTGATTAGAATAAAAGGATTTGAACCTTTGTATGTTCGTACCAAAAACGAATGCCTTACCACTTGGCTATATTCTATAATATTAAGTAATAACGGACTCGAACCATTAACATTCTCGTTGTAAGCGAGACGCTCTACCAATTGAACTAATTACTTACTTTATTATATAACTTTTTAAAATCAAATTGTTTTTTATATTTTACTAACTGTTCGATTTGATGAAAAAGCCTCGTATACCGTATAAAAAAAAAATAAAGATGACAAAGCTGAAATATACGAACCCCACGATGCCATTTTATTAAATGTTAAAAACGCATCAGGATAATCAGGAATTCTTCTAGGCATACCAGCAACACCTAAAAAATGCATAGGGAAAAAAGTTAAATTAACACCAACAAAAAATGTCCAAAAATGTATTTTACCTAAAACTTCAGAATATTTTACGCCAGTAATTTTATCAAACCAATAATAAACTCCTCCTAACATTGAAAATACAGCTCCCATAGATAAAACATAATGAAAATGAGCTACTACATAATAAGTATCATGTAACGATATATCTATTCCAGAGTTAGCAAGAACGACACCAGTAACACCACCAACGGTAAATAAAAAAATAAACCCTATAGCAAAAAGAGCTGGAGTTCTTAAATCAATTGATCCGCCCCATAAAGTAGCTAGCCAACTAAAAATTTTAATACCTGTAGGTATTGCAATAATCATAGTTGCTGCAGTAAAATAAGCTCTAGTATCTATATCTAAACCAACTGTAAACATATGGTGAGCCCAAACTATAAAACCTAAAACTCCAATAGAAAACATAGCATAAACCATTCCTAAATAACCAAAAATAGGCTTTCTAGCAGCACTAACTACAATATGACTAATAATTCCAAAACCCGGTAAAATTAAAATATAAACTTCTGGATGACCAAAAAACCAAAATAAATGTTGATATAAAACAGGATCTCCACCACCAGCAGGATCAAAAAATGTTGTGTTAAAATTTCTATCAGTTAATAACATTGTTATAGCTCCTGCTAATACAGGTAAAGATAACAATAACAAAAACGCTGTAATTAAAACAGACCAAACAAATAAAGGTAAATTATGAAAAGATAAACTTTTTACCCTCATATTAAAAATAGTACAAATAAAATTAATAGCACCTAAAATTGATGACGCACCAGAAAGATGTAAACTAAAAATAGCTAAATCAACAGATCCTCCAGAATGAGCCGTTGCACTTGATAAAGGAGGATAAACAGTCCAACCGGTACCAGCTCCTGATTCAGTTAAAATAGAAGCAAATAATAATAATAAAGAAGGAGGTAACAACCAAAAACTAATATTATTCATTCTTGGAAATGCCATATCAGGCGCTCCAATCATTAAAGGCACAAACCAATTACCAAAACCACCAATTAAAGTAGGCATTACCATAAAAAAAATCATTACAAACGCATGTCCAGTAACAATTACATTATATAAATGATGGTTATTTTCTAAAAAACCACTATTAGGCTGATATAAAGTTAATCTAATATATAAAGATAAAGCAGTACCAGCAACACCAGAAATAGCACCAAAAATTAAATATAATGTACCAATATCTTTATGATTAGTTGAAAAAAGCCATCGAGTTACAAATTGATATACAGGATTTAATGTTAAATTTTGAACTGTCAT